CTATCTATAATTTTGCTATTTACTTAAATATTAAATATAAATAATTTTACTGGAATATTGGAGGAATTCCTTGGATGGGTAGTAAGTACAATTTTGAATGTTTTGCTTATGTACAAAGTAACAAATATTATAATTGGATCGTTCGATCACTTTTCAGTCATTCATTGAATGATAAATCACTACAAGTGAAGGAGATACACGATTTAAATAACGAAAGATCCAATATTTAAAAATTGTATCTAAAATGACTGGAAAAGTAGAAACAAGACCGGATATAATTTGATCATTATGAGCAAATCCAAAATCTTTGTAGACAGAGCCAATCATTAATTCCCAACCGTGGGGCGAATGGAATCCTATACATAAATCAGTTAATAAAAGAATAGAAAAAGCTTTTATTGTGTCGCTTAAGTTGTATAGGAATTCTTGAAACCAAGAGTTAAGAATAACAAGTTCTTCATTACCTAGAATAGAATAACCACTTAGAATACCGAAACAGATTATATTTGTCGAGAAGTGTAAAATTGTATGGATGCGATCCTCGTTGTGCATCTTGATCAATTGGATCGTTTCTTTGTAGATTTCGATGCGAGGCTTTTGTAAATGTGTTTCCGGGTATTCCTTTATCATTTCGTCCAAACGTAAGAGTTCCTCTAAGTCTATGAATTCTTTTAGAATACTCTTTTCTTGAATATCATTCAAAAAAATTTCGGATTGCCTAGTATTCCACCAATTAGTAAACCAAGATTCCAGACTTTTATTAAATGAGAGAGAGATCCACCAAGGCAAAAATACTATAGATGCAAGATATAGAAGGGAAATTAATACTTTCTTTTTTGCCATTTTTTCGTCTGTGAATTTTAAAATTTTTAATGAACGCACCTCATTCGTCGACTCTATATGATACTAATATTTCTATCAAGCATAAGTGCTATTACAAGTCATCGATGTATTTCCGGATTTTTTTGTGATTCAGTACAGCGGTTAGTCCTTGAATTTAGAAAGAATATAGAATAAGAAAGAGCCCTCTTCAAATTAATAGTAGTCGGATTTCGAGACGAAAGAACTCCCGTTCTATCAAAATATCAAATATTTAGAAAATAATTCTTTACTTTATGATGAAATTTTTTGTTTTGATATATGATGAATCTATCATTTAGATTTGTTACTGAATTGAGTTAAGTGGATTTACATACGCATAAAAAAAATTGTGGACATAAACAATTTCGTTTTAGAATTGTTTCATATACGTTTGCTTTGGCTCGAGTAAGCGTTCTGAAGAAACTTCAGTTAAGTTCTGCTATAGAAAAAAAGATGATTCTTGAGTTTTTTATCTCTTGCAAAGTATTCATTCTTCAGTTCCTTTTTTCAAAATACTTCAATTGGTACACGCAAGAAATAGGCCAATTCAGCAGCTTTTTGCTCAATCTCTCGTGGAGTAAAATTCTCATCAGTACGAGTCAAGGGAATGGCTCCTTGTCCTTTTATTTCCATATAAAGGACACGACGAGCATAAATACCCTCTTTCATTTCTATTCTGATGGACTGAATGTCTTTCATAAGGAATCGGAGGAATATGCGACGATTTTTTCCAGGAAATCCCCAACGAAAAATACACACTATGCCCTCTTTTATATCGAATCGATCATAACCACTACCTACATTCCACGAAATTGTGCACCACAAATAGGAGCTAATAAAAAGACCTGCGATCCCATAGAAAGACATCACGATACCTTGTGGAAAAAAAATTATTTGCTGAGAAGGAAATAAAGATATAAAATTCCTACCAAAATAACTGGACGTTCCAACCAATAAAAACCCTAATGAACCTAAAAAAAGAATAAAGGCCCAACAGAAATTACTTGTTTTTCGAGACCCCGCTATAAGTTCTACCCATATACGTTCTGATCGCCAACTCATACTCTAACTAGACCTAGTTGCATTTTATTGGAATTGGGAGAATAACAAAAATAATTTTTTTTTTACTTTTTTTTGTTTCCGAAGTAACTCTCATCAACCAGCACTATTATGATGTGAACCTTTAGGGATAATTCATCGAATTTCTTAGATCCAAACTAAAATAATAACATCCCTTTCATATGATTTCCTAATACATATAGATATATTGACTTTACATTTCAGAAATTCTCCGATCTATTTGAAAATAGTTATAATTCATTTATCATGTTTACACATACATAAGAGCTTATGCCCGAAGGAAGCCGCATATTATACCATATTTTACTAAATAGATATCCGTGTTATGATCCAAGTAAGTCTTGAAAAAAAATATATATATATAAGATTTGTCCTTGTTGTATCTAAAAAATCTTGTTTTTTTGAACATAAAGAGATAAAGAAGCCATTGCAATTGCCGGAAATACTAAGCCCACTAAAGGCACAAAAATGGAGGGGAGACTGTTGAGAGTTATCATAGAATGGGTACCTCGATTTAATATTTGTACCTGTTATTTATTGTTATATTTATTGTTTTATA